GTTAATGTAGCTTAAACACAAAAGCATGGCACTGAAAATGCCAAGATGGGCCGTGAAAAGCCCCAATGACACAAAAGCCTGGTCCTGACTTTAACGTCAGTTGTGGCCCAACTTACACATGCAAGTATCCGCACCCTCGTGAGAATGCCCTTCATCCCCCTCCCGGGGAGAAGGCGCCGGCATCAGGCACACTAAATTGTAGCCCAAGACGCCTTGCCTAGCCACACCCCCAAGGGGACCCAGCAGTGATAAATATTAAGCCATAAGCGAAAGCTTGACTTAATTAAGGCCAAATTAGAGCCGGTAAAACTCGTGCCAGCCACCGCGGTTATACGAGGGGCTCAAGTTGACACTTTTTCGGCGTAAAGCGTGATTAAGGACTATAATAAACTAAAGCCAAACACCTCCCAAGCTGTCATACGCAATCGGAGGCAGGAGGCCCCCCAACGAAAGTAGCTTTAATAAACAAATCTTGAATTCACGACAGTTAAGAAACAAACTGGGATTAGATACCCCACTATGCTTGACCGTAAACAACGATGACATAATACAAATATCATCCGCCAGGGGACTACGAGCGCCAGCTTAAAACCCAAAGGACTTGGCGGTGCCTTAAACCCACCTAGAGGAGCCTGTTCTATAACCGATAATCCCCGTTAAACCTCACCACCCCTTGTTAAACCCGCCTATATACCGCCGTCGCCAGCTTACCTTATGAAAGTACAACAGTAAGCCAAATGGGTGCCCCCCATAAACGTCAGGTCGAGGTGTAGCGAACGGAGTGGGAAGAAATGGGCTACATTTTCTGCCCCAGATACTACGGAAAGTGTCATGAAAACAACACTAATGAAGGTGGATTTAGCAGTAAAAAGAAAATAGAGTGTTCTTTTGAAGCCGGCTCTAAGGCGCGTACACACCGCCCGTCACTCTCCTCGAATAAATTCAAAACATCTATAAGCACCAAAACACAAGAAAGAGGAGACAAGTCGTAACATGGTAAGTGTACCGGAAGGTGCACTTGGATAAAATAGAATGTGGCTAAAAGAAAAGCATCTCCCTTACACCGAGAAGACACTCGTGCAAACCGGGTCATTCTAAGCAAAAAAGCTAGCCTAAACATAACAAACAAATGAACAACCATATATACCACACCCAAAGAAACATTAAACTAAAACATTCTTCCACCTTAGTAAGGGAGACAGAAAAGGAAATCTCTAGAGCCATAGAAAAAGTACCGCAAGGGAAAGCTGAAAAAGAAATGAAACAACGCATATAAGCAACAAAAAGCAGAGCTAAACCCTCGTACCTTTTGCATCATGATTTAGCAAGCACACATCAAGCAAAGAGAACTTCAGTTTGAAACCCCGAAACTAGACGAGCTACTCCGAGGCAGTCTTAAAGGACTAACCCGTCTCTGTGGCAAAAGAGTGGGAAGACCCCCGAGTAGAGGTGAAAAGCCTACCGAGCCTAGTTATAGCTGGTTGCTTAAGAAATGAATGTTAGTTCAGCCTTATATATTCTAAAACCCAAAACCCAAACAATAAGGGCCCAAGTAATACATAAGAGTTAGTCAAAGGGGGTACAGCCCCTTTGAAACAGAACACAACCTTTTACAGGAGGACAAGGATCATAATAATTAAGGTATATTAGCCGCCTCAGTGGGCCTAAAAGCAGCCACCTGAACAGAAAGCGTTAAAGCTCCGGCAGAAAACTCACCCAATAATAAGGATAAATTTCTCCCCACCCCCTAAAAATATTAAGCCATCCTATGCAGACATAGGAAAGATTATGCTAAAATGAGTAATAAGAAGGAGTATTAGACCTTCTCCCGGCACATGTGTAAGTCAGCTCGGACAGACCACTGACAATTAACGAACCCAAAAATGAGGGGACAACAACAACCTACAATAAAACAAGAAAACCCTGTATTACCTACAATCGTTAACCCCACACAGGAGTGCCCATAAAAGGAAAGACTATNAGGAGAAGAAGGAACTCGGCAAACACAAACCCCGCCTGTTTACCAAAAACATCGCCTCTTGCCAACAAATGAAGTATTAGAGGTCCCGCCTGCCCTGTGACCAAAGTGTTTAACGGCCGCGGTATCCTGACCGTGCGAAGGTAGCGTAATCATTTGTCTTTTAAATGAAGACCAGTATGAATGGCATCACGAGGGTTTAACTGTCTCCTTCCCCCAGTCAATGAAATTGATCTGCCCGTGCAGAAGCGGACATAAAAACATAAGACGAGAAGACCCTATGGAGCTTTAGGCGAAAGTCAAACATGTACAAGGACCCGAAGCATTGATAAATAATAAAAGGCCTAAACCTAACCAAATGTAAAATGACTTATATGCCTTCGGTTGGGGCGACCATGGAGGAAAACAAAGCCTCCACATGGAATGGGGATATCCCCTAAACCAAGAAAGACAATTCTAAGTAACAGAACATCTGACCAAAAATGACCCAGGACCTAGTCCTGATCAATGAACCAAGTTACCCTAGGGATAACAGCGCAATCCTTTCCCAGAGTCCATATCGACGAAAGGGTTTACGACCTCGATGTTGGATCAGGACATCCTAATAGTGCAGCCGCTATTAAGGGTTCGTTTGTTCAACGATTAATAGTCCTACGTGATCTGAGTTCAGACCGGAGTAATCCAGGTCGGTTTCTATCTATGAACTTACTTTTTCCCCGTACGAAAGGACCGGAATAAAGGGGGCCAATACTGAAAGCAAGCCCCACCTCTACCTACTGAAAACAAATAAAATAGATAAAGAGGTATACTTAATCGACCAAAAATAATGGTATGCTAAGGTGGCAGAGCCTGGTAATTGCGAAAGGCCTAAGCCCTTTTACCCAGAGGTTCAACTCCTCTCCTCAGCTATGAACACAGTCCTAACCCACATTATTAACCCACTAGCGTATATTGTGCCAGTTCTACTGGCCGTGGCGTTCCTAACCCTTTTGGAACGAAAAGTCTTGGGGTATATACAATTACGAAAAGGACCAAACGTTGTAGGGCCTTATGGCCTGCTACAACCAATTGCCGACGGAGTTAAACTATTTATTAAAGAACCAATCCGCCCATCAACCGCATCCCCATTTTTATTCCTCGCCACCCCAACACTGGCCCTCACCCTAGCACTGACCCTTTGGGCCCCGATACCCATGCCCTACCCCGTAGTAGAGCTGAACCTCGGCATCCTATTTATTCTTGCCCTATCGAGTCTAGCAGTGTATTCTATTCTAGGCTCCGGATGAGCTTCAAACTCAAAATATGCCCTAATTGGTGCATTACGTGCAGTAGCGCAAACCATCTCATACGAAGTTAGCCTAGGCCTAATCTTACTGTCACTCATTATAATCGCCGGAGGATTTAATCTAAAAACATTCAATATGGCACAAGAAACAACATGACTTTTTGCCCCAGCCTGACCCCTAGCAGCAATATGATACATCTCAACCCTAGCAGAAACCAACCGGGCCCCATTTGACCTCACAGAAGGTGAATCAGAACTAGTATCCGGATTTAATGTAGAATATGCAGGGGGCCCATTCGCCCTATTTTTCCTAGCCGAATACTCAAATATTTTACTAATAAATACATTATCTGCCATTCTTTTTCTGGGGGCTATACACAACCCCCTTTTTCCCCAGCTCACCACAATTAATCTTATATTGAAAGCCGCCCTATTATCAGTCCTCTTTCTCTGAGTCCGAGCCTCATATCCCCGATTCCGATATGACCAACTCATGCATCTAGTATGAAAAAGCTTCCTTCCCCTAGCACTAGCACTAGTCATCTGAAATCTCGCCCTTCCAATCGCCACAGCAGGCCTCCCCCCCAACTAGTAAACCACAAGGAAATGTGCCTGAATAAAGGACCACTTTGATAGAGTGGATTATGAGAGTTAAAACCCCTCCATTTCTTTTAGGAAAAAGGGACTCGAACCCATCCTCAGGAGCTCAAAACTCCTAGCGCTTCCACTACACCACTTCCTAGTAAAGTCAGCTAATAAAAGCTCTTGGGCCCATACCCCGAACATGTTGGTTAAAATCCTTCCTTTACTAATGAACCCATATGTGCTTACCATTATAATTATAAGCCTAGGACTAGGCACCACAATTACATTTGCCAGCTCCCACTGACTCCTAGCCTGAATAGGATTAGAAATCAGCACTCTAGCTATCATTCCCCTTATAGCCCAACATCACCACCCCCGTGCCGTAGAAGCCACAACAAAATATTTTCTCACCCAGGCCACGGCCGCCGCATTAATACTGTTTGCCGCCACATCAAATGCCTGACTGACAGGACAATGAGAAATTCAACAGCTATCCCACCCAACAGCCGCTGCAGTCACAATGCTAGCCCTAGGATTAAAAATAGGAATAGCCCCCATACACTTCTGACTACCAGAAGTGCTCCAAGGACTAGACCTAACCACTGGACTAATCCTCTCAACATGACAAAAACTTGCCCCAATAATCCTGATTTATCAACTGGCCCCCAACGTAAACCAATCACTAATTACCACAATAGCAATTGCATCCGCCCTAGTTGGAGGATGAGGCGGACTAAATCAAACGCAGCTCCGGAAACTTCTAGCATACTCATCAATTGCCCACATGGGTTGAATAATGATAGTCCTAAAATATATACCAAACCTAATATTACTAAACTTAACAATTTATATCATTATAACCAGCGCAACCTTTATAGCACTGAAAATAGCAGCCTCCACAAACATTAATACACTAGCAATAGGATGAACAAAAGCCCCCATTCTTACAACCCTTATTATAATAACTATATTATCCCTGGGCGGACTTCCCCCCCTCACAGGATTTATGCCAAAATGACTGATTCTTCAAGAATTAACAAAACAAGGCATACCAATAACCGCCACATTAATAGCAATAGCTGCACTACTAAGCCTATTTTTTTACCTCCGCCTCTGTTATGCTATAACCCTAACAATCTCCCCCAATACAAATAATACTAAAACACCATGACGACTAAAATCAACGCAAACAACAATGCCCCTGTCAATCATAATCATTATAACAATACTACTACTCCCAATGACCCCAACAGCAATAGCAATAATAACATAGGGACTTAGGATAGAACCCAGACCAAAAGCCTTCAAAGCTTTAAGCAGGAGTGAAAATCTCCTAGTCCCTGATTTAAGGCCTGCAGGACTCTATCCCACATATTCTGAATGCAACCCAGACACTTTAATTAAGCTAAGGCCTTTAATAGATGAGAGGGCCTCGATCCCACAAATTCTTAGTTAACAGCTAAGCGCCCCAACCAGCGAGCATTCATCTACCTCCTCCCGCCGTGGCTGGGGGAGGCGGGAGGAGGCCCCGGCAGATGGTGTCTGCATCTTCAGGTTTGCAATCTGACATGTTATTCACCACGGAGCCTGATAAGAAAAGGAATTAAACCTCTATATATGGGACTACAGCCCACCGCTTAAACACTCAGCCATCTTACCTGTGGCAATTACCCGCTGATTTTTTTCTACTAACCACAAAGACATTGGCACCCTCTATCTAGTATTTGGTGCTTGAGCTGGCATGGTGGGCACCGCGCTCAGCCTGCTTATCCGAGCCGAGCTTAGCCAACCCGGAGCCCTACTTGGAGACGACCAAATCTATAATGTTATCGTTACAGCACATGCCTTCGTAATGATCTTCTTTATAGTAATACCCGTGATAATCGGGGGATTTGGCAATTGATTGGTACCCCTAATAATTGGGGCCCCAGATATAGCATTCCCACGAATAAATAACATAAGCTTCTGACTCCTCCCCCCATCATTTCTTCTACTATTAGCCTCGTCTGGGGTGGAAGCTGGTGCGGGGACAGGATGAACAGTTTACCCGCCCCTTGCTGGCAACCTGGCCCACGCCGGGGCCTCCGTAGACTTAACCATTTTCTCCCTCCATCTCGCAGGAATCTCGTCTATCCTTGGGGCCATTAACTTTATCACTACAATTATCAATATAAAACCCCCTGCCATCTCACAATACCAAACCCCACTATTTGTTTGAGCCGTCCTGGTAACAGCAGTCCTTCTGCTACTATCCCTGCCAGTTCTTGCCGCAGGCATCACCATACTCCTTACTGACCGAAACCTAAATACAACCTTCTTTGACCCAGCAGGGGGAGGGGACCCTATTCTATACCAACACTTATTTTGATTCTTTGGCCACCCAGAAGTATATATTTTAATCTTGCCCGGCTTTGGAATAATTTCACACATTGTTGCATACTATGCTGGCAAAAAAGAGCCCTTCGGCTACATGGGAATAGTATGAGCCATGATGGCTATCGGCCTCCTCGGCTTCATTGTATGAGCCCATCATATGTTCACAGTCGGAATAGACGTGGACACACGCGCCTACTTTACATCCGCCACAATAATCATCGCAATCCCAACCGGAGTAAAAGTATTTAGCTGACTAGCCACTCTACATGGAGGGGCCATCAAATGAGAAACCCCCCTCCTCTGAGCTCTCGGGTTCATCTTCTTATTTACTGTCGGGGGCCTCACAGGAATTGTACTAGCAAACTCATCGCTAGATATTGTGCTACATGACACATATTATGTTGTAGCACATTTCCACTACGTCTTATCTATGGGGGCTGTATTTGCCATTATGGGCGGCTTCGTCCACTGATTCCCACTATTTACAGGCTACACCCTTCACAGCACCTGAACTAAAATTCACTTCGGAATTATATTTGTAGGAGTTAACCTAACATTCTTCCCACAACACTTCCTCGGCCTAGCAGGGATGCCCCGACGATACTCAGATTATCCAGATGCATATACCCTCTGAAATACAATTTCATCCATTGGATCATTAATTTCCCTAACAGCAGTTATCTTATTCCTATTTATCTTATGAGAAGCATTTACTGCCAAACGAGAAGTTAAATGAGTAGAACTAACAACTATAAATGTTGAATGATTACATGGATGCCCGCCCCCATATCATACATTCGAGGAACCAGCATATGTTCGAGTCCAACCGGCATGAGCCGGCCCCCATTCAAACGAAATTACACAGCCCCAGAAAGGAAGGAATTGAACCCCCATTTGCCGATTTCAAGCCGGCTGCATAACCACTCTGCCACTTTCTTTTAATAAGATACTAGTAATAAAAATTACACTGCCTTGTCAAGGCAGAGTTGTAGGTTAAACTCCTGCGTACCTTAAATTTAATGGCACATCCTTCACAACTAGGCTTCCAAGACGCAGCCTCCCCCGTAATAGAAGAAATACTTCACTTCCACGACCACGCACTAATAATTGTATTCTTAATTAGTACTTTAGTATTATATATTATCGTGGCAATAGTATCAACTAAGCTTACTAACATATATATCTTAGACTCACAAGAAATTGAAATCGTATGGACGATCCTTCCAGCAGTTATTCTAATCCTCATTGCATTGCCCTCACTTCGAATTCTCTACCTAATAGATGAAATCAATGACCCACACCTAACAGTTAAAGCCATCGGACACCAATGATATTGAAGCTATGAGTACACCGACTATGAAGACCTGGGGTTTGACTCATATATAATTCCAACCCAAGACCTTTCTCCCGGCCAATTTCGACTATTAGAAGCAGATCACCGGATAGTAGTACCAATGGAGGCCCCCGTACGAGTTCTAGTTACAGCAGAAGATGTATTACACTCATGAGCAGTACCCGCCCTAGGAGTAAAAATAGACGCAGTACCGGGGCGCTTAAACCAAACAGCATTCATCGCCGCACGCCCGGGCGTATATTATGGACAATGTTCTGAAATCTGCGGCGCAAACCACAGCTTTATACCAATCGTAATTGAAGCAGTACCTTTACAACACTTTGAAAACTGATCCTCAATAATACTAGAAGACGCCTCACTAAGAAGCTAAATTAGGAGACAGCATTAGCCTTTTAAGCTAAAGACTGGTGGTTACCGCCCACCCTAAGTGACATGCCCCAATTAAATCCCGCCCCTTGATTTGCTATCTTAGTGTTCTCATGAGCAGTGTTCCTAACTGTAATCCCAACCAAAATTATAGCCCACACATTTAACAACGAACCCAATCCACAAGCCACAAAAACCCCAAAAACAGACCCCTGAAACTGACCATGGCATTAAACTTTTTTGACCAATTCATAAGCCCCACATATATAGGAGTTCCTCTTATAGCTTTAGCCCTGACACTTCCCTGACTACTTTACCCAACCCCAACCACACGATGATTAAACAACCGACTACTTACCCTACAAAGCTGATTCATTAACCGATTTACACAACAACTCCTTATACCATTAAATGTCGGGGGACACAAATGAGCACTTATATTAACATCTCTTATAATATTCTTATTTACTATTAACTTATTAGGTCTCCTTCCATACACATTTACCCCAACCACCCAACTATCCCTAAATATAGGGCTTGCAGTACCACTATGACTAGCTACAGTAATTATTGGAATACGAAATCAACCAACTGCAGCACTAGGACATCTCCTACCAGAAGGAACCCCAGCCCTCCTTATTCCTGTACTTATTATTATCGAAACAATTAGTCTATTTATTCGCCCATTAGCCCTGGGTGTACGGCTTACAGCAAACCTAACAGCAGGTCACCTCCTCATCCAACTTATCGCCACTGCCGTCTATGTGCTCCTCCCAATAATAACAACCGTCGCCCTCCTAACAGCAACAGTATTATTTCTACTAACACTTTTAGAAGTAGCAGTAGCCATGATTCAAGCCTACGTATTTGTGCTTCTATTAAGCCTCTACCTGCAAGAAAACGTATAATGGCACACCAAGCACACGCATACCACATAGTCGACCCCAGCCCCTGACCCCTAACAGGCGCAATCGCCGCCCTACTAATAACATCCGGAACTGCTATATGATTTCATCACCAAACAACTAGTTTAATAACAATAGGCTTAATTCTCCTCCTCCTCACTATATACCAGTGATGACGAGATATCGTACGGGAAGGCACATTCCAAGGACATCATACACCCCCCGTACAAAAAGGCCTACGATATGGTATAATCCTATTTATCACCTCAGAAGTTTTCTTCTTTCTAGGATTCTTCTGAGCATTCTACCACGCAAGCCTAGCCCCAACCCCAGAACTGGGAGGCTGCTGACCCCCCACAGGAATCACTGCCTTAGACCCCTTTGAAGTGCCGCTACTAAATACTGCTGTCCTCCTCGCCTCTGGGGTTACAGTCACATGAACCCACCACAGCATTATAGAAGGAGAACGAAAACAAGCCATCCAATCACTCACAATTACCATTCTCCTGGGGTTTTACTTTACCTTCCTTCAAGCAATAGAATATTACGAGGCCCCATTTACTATCGCTGACGGGGTCTACGGCTCAACTTTCTTTGTGGCCACGGGATTCCACGGGCTACACGTAATTATTGGCTCTACATTCCTAGCAGTCTGCCTCCTACGACAAGTAAAATATCATTTTACATCACAACACCACTTTGGATTTGAGGCTGCCGCATGATACTGACACTTCGTTGACGTAGTATGACTATTCCTATACGTCTCAATTTACTGATGAGGCTCATAATCTTTCTAGTATTAACGCCAATACAAATGACTTCCAATTATTTAATCCTGGTTAAATCCCAGGGAAAGATAATGAACCCAATTATCTCCGTATTTATAATTACCATCGCCCTATCATGTATCCTCATCACCATCTCATTTTGACTTCCACAAATAAACCCCGACTCAGAGAAACTCTCACCATACGAGTGTGGATTCGACCCCCTCGGGTCTGCCCGCCTCCCCTTCTCCATGCGATTCTTTCTAGTAGCAATTCTATTCTTACTGTTTGACCTAGAAATTGCACTACTTCTCCCCCTCCCCTGAGGAGATCAACTCCCAGACCCCGCCCAGACATTCTTCTGAGCCACATCAATCCTTGTCTTACTTACCTTAGGGCTGGCATACGAATGAGCCCAAGGAGGCCTAGAATGAGCTGAATAGACGATTAGTCCAATGAAAGATAGCTGATTTCGGCTTAGCAGAGCGTGGTTCAACTCCATGATCGTCTTATGACTCCCGCACACTTTAGCTTCACCTTAGCATTTGTCCTCGGCATTTCAGGCCTAGCCCTACACCGAAAACACTTATTATCCGCCCTACTATGTTTGGAGGCCATAATACTCTCCTTATACCTAGCCATTGCCCTCTGAGCCCACCAGATAGGGGTAACCGGCTTCTCCTCAGCACCTATACTGCTACTGGCACTCTCCGCCTGTGAAGCCAGCGCAGGCCTTGCCCTTCTAGTAGCCACCTCCCGAACGCATGGGACAGACCACCTAAAAGCCCTTAACCTACTACAATGCTAAAAGTCTTGATTCCAACCATCATGCTAATTCCCACCACATGATTAATTAACAAAAAGTGACTATGAACAACAACCACCTACCAAAGCCTAATAATTGCCGCTGTCAGCCTTACATGGCTGAAATGAGATACAGAAACAGGATGATCAACATCAAATCAATATTTAGCAACAGACCCCCTATCTACACCCCTCTTAGTATTATCATGTTGACTCCTCCCCCTTATAATTTTGGCAAGTCAAAATCACATAACGTATGAGCCGACAAGCCGACAACGCTCCTACATTACCCTCCTGATCTCCCTCCAAATTTTCTTGACGATAGCGTTTGGCGCGACCGAAATCATCATATTCTATATTATATTTGAAGCCACACTAATCCCCACACTAATTATTATCACCCGATGAGGAAATCAAACGGAACGACTAAACGCAGGAACATATTTTTTATTTTATACCCTCGCAGGCTCCCTCCCCTTGCTAGTAGCCCTGCTCGCCATACAAAAAGACCTCGGGACACTGTCACTGTTATCAATTCAATATACTAGCCCATTAGCCCTCTATTCATGGGGGGACAAGGTCTGATGAGTTGGCTGCCTCCTAGCCTTTCTTGTCAAAATACCCCTATATGGCGTTCACTTATGATTACCTAAAGCACACGTAGAGGCCCCCGTTGCCGGATCTATAGTACTGGCCGCAGTTCTTCTTAAACTAGGGGGGTACGGATTAATACGAATAATAGTTGTATTAGACCCCCTGACCAAAGAACTAGCCTACCCCTTTATTATTCTAGCCCTCTGAGGAATTATTATAACAGGCTCAATTTGCTTACGACAGACAGACCTAAAGTCAATAATCGCCTACTCATCAGTCAGTCATATGGGCCTCGTAGCAGGAGGAATTCTCATTCAGACCCCATGAGGATTTACAGGCGCAATTATTTTGATAATCGCCCACGGACTAGTATCATCCGCACTATTTTGTCTGGCCAACACCAACTATGAACGGACCCACAGCCGGACACTCCTCCTAGCCCGAGGCCTCCAAATAATTTTACCCCTCATAGCAGCCTGATGATTTATTGCTAACCTTGCCAACCTAGCACTTCCCCCCCTGCCTAACCTAATAGGGGAATTAATAATTATTACATCAATATTCAACTGATCCCCTTGAACCATTATCATAACCGGACTAGGGACACTAATTACAGCCTCCTACTCACTATACATATTCCTAATAACACAACGGGGGCCCACCCCAAGCCACATCATGGGATTAGAACCAACCCACACCCGAGAACACCTTCTAATTGCCATACACCTAGTTCCAGTACTTCTTCTTATTTTAAAGCCCGAACTTATATGAGGATGATGCTTATGTAGATATAGTTTAACAAAAACATTAGATTGTGATTCTAAAAATAGGGAATAAAACACCCTTATCTACAGAGAGAGTAAGACAACCCTGAAAAATTGCTAGTTTTTCAGAACCGCAGTTTAAGTCCGCGGCTCACTCGGCCCCTAAAGGATAATAGCTCATCCGTTGGTCTTAGGAACCAAAAACTCTTGGTGCAACTCCAAGTAGTGGCTATGCACCCAACAATTTTAATATTCAACTCGACCATCATCATCATCCTAATTATCTTGATCTACCCAATCGCAATAACATTGAACCCTGCCCCAATAAAGAAAGACTGGGCTGCCACTCATGTAAAAACCGCCGTACAAATAGCATTCTTTGTTAGCCTAATTCCCCTATTTATTTTTCTAGACCAGGGTATGGAGGCAATCACAACAAACTGACAATGAATAAACACAATGACATTCGACGTAAATACAAGCTTTAAGTTTGATCAATATTCCATTATTTTTACCCCAATTGCCCTGTACGTCACATGATCAATTCTAGAATTCGCCACATGATATATGCACGCAGACCCAAACATGAATCGATTCTTTAAATATTTATTAACATTTTTAGTGGCCATGATTATTTTAGTAACAGCCAACAATATATTCCAACTGTTCATTGGGTGAGAAGGAGTAGGAATTATGTCGTTCTTACTAATTGGGTGGTGATACGGACGGGCTGCTGCCAACACCGCCGCCCTTCAGGCCGTAATTTATAACCGAGTGGGAGACATTGGACTTATCTTTAGCATAGCCTGAATTGCCATAAATCTTAACAGCTGAGAAATCCAACAAGTATTTATTGCCTCAAAAGAGATAGACCTCACCCTCCCACTAATTGGCCTTATTCTTGCTGCGACAGGAAAATCTGCCCAATTCGGACTACACCCCTGACTTCCATCAGCAATAGAAGGTCCGACACCAGTCTCTGCCCTACTACACTCAAGTACAATAGTAGTCGCAGGAATCTTTCTACTGATTCGACTACACCCCCTAATAGAGAATAATCAAACAGCCCTAACAACCTGCCTATGCTTGGGAGCATTAACCACCCTATTTACAGCCACCTGCGCACTAACACAGAATGATATTAAAAAAATTGTTGCATTCTCAACCTCCAGTCAGCTAGGCCTAATAATAGTAACCATCGGACTTAATCAACCACAACTAGCATTTATACACATCTGTACACACGCATTCTTTAAGGCCATATTATTTTTATGCTCAGGCTCAGTTATCCACAGCCTAAACGACGAACAAGATATTCGTAAAATGGGAGGATTACACAAAATATTACCACTAACCTCTTCATGTATAACAATTGGGAGCCTTGCCCTAACCGGGACCCCATTTCTGGCGGGGTTCTTCTCAAAAGACGCAATTATTGAAGCAATAAACACATCTTACCTTAACGCCTGAGCCCTCACCCTGACCCTAATTGCCACATCCTTCACAGCAATCTATAGCTTCCGAGTCATCTTTTTTGCCACCATGGGACAACCACGATTTCTCCCTCTCTCCCCAATCAATGAAAATAACCCAGCAGTATTAAATCCCCTTAAGCGCTTAGCATGAGGAAGCATCATTGCAGGCCTCATCATCACCTCAAATTTTCTCCCCACAAAAACCCCAATTATAACCATGCCCCACATGTTAAAACTTAGCGCCCTACTAGTGACCATCCTTGGACTAATTATTGCAATAGACCTAACTAATTTAACAAATAAACAATTCAAAGTTAACCCAAATATGCCAACACATAACTTCTCAGATATGCTTGGCTATTTCCCAGACATCATTCACCGCGCCGTCCCCAAACTAAATTTAGTCCTCGGACAAACGATAGCCACCCAGCTAGTCGACCAAACATGATTTGAAAAAACAGGCCCAAAAGGGGCCGCTAATGCCCAAATCCCAATAATTAAAATTATTAATGATCCCCAACAAGGCCTCATTAAAGCCTACCTGGCGATATTTTTACTGACAAACGCACTAGTAATTATCATAATATTATACTAAATGGCCCGCAGGGCCCCACGGCTCCGACCACGAGTTAATTCAAGAACCACAAAGAGGGCAAGCAAGAGGGCCCAGCCACACACAATTAACATCTCACCCCCCAAATTGTATATAAAAGAGACACCACTAAAATCCCCCCGCAAAACTGAAAAATCCCGATACTCATCTACAAGGCCACAATGATAATTAAGCCACCCACCACAAAAAGTAACCACCCCTAAAACAGACAATAAAATGTATCCAACAACATAACCTAAAACAGATCAATCACCCCAAGACTCAGGATAAGGCTCCGCAGCCAAAGCCGCAGAATAAGCAAACACTACCAGTATTCCCCCTAGATAAATTAAAAAAAGAACTAAAGAAACAAAAGACCCCCCATAACCCACTAATACCCCACATCCCCCTGCAGCCGCCACTACCAACCCCAGCGCAGCAAAATAAGGGGCGGGGTTAGAAGCCACCCCTAAAAACCCCAAGACCATCGTAACTAAAAACAAAAAGATAAAAAAACTCATGATTTCTACCCGGAGTTTAACCGAGACCAGCGATCTGAAAAACCACCGTTGTAATTCAACTATAAAAACAGTAATGGCAAGCCTACGAAAAACACACCCGCTACTAAAAATCGCCAACGACGCCCTAGTAGACCTCCCAACCCCCTCTAACATTTCAGCATGATGAAACTTTGGATCCCTACTGGGCCTATGTTTAATTGCACAGATCCTGACAGGACTATTCTTAGCCATACATTACACAGCAGACATCTCAACTGCCTTTTCCTCCGTGGCCCACATTTGCCGAGACGTAAATTATGGATGATTCATCCGAAACCTACATGCAAACGGCGCCTCCTTCTTCTTCATCTGCCTCTACCTACACATTGCCCGAGGCCTCTACTATGGATCATACCTATATATAGAAACATGAAACGTCGGGGTGGTCCTTTTCCTGTTAGTTATAATAACAGCATTTGTTGGCTATGTCCTCCCATGAGGACAAATATCATTCTGAGGCGCAACAGTAATTACAAACCTTCTCTCCGCCGTACCCTACATTGGAAATGACCTAGTACAATGAATTTGAGGGGGCTTCTCAGTTGACAATGCCACCCTCACCCGATTCTTTGCATTTCACTTCCTTCTGCCCTTTGTTGTACTAGGGGCCACACTACTACACCTCTTATTCTTACATGAGACAGGATCAAATAATCCCGTCGGCTTAAACTCCAATGCCGACAAAATCCCCTTTCACCCATACTTCTCATACAAAGACTTTTTAGGCTTCATTATTCTACTTACAGCCCTAGCGTCCCTAGCACTATTTTCCCCAAACCTCTTAGGAGACCCAGACAACTTCACCCCAGCAAACCCAATAGTCACACCCCCCCACATCAAGCCAGAATGATATTTCCTATTTGCATACGCCATTCTACGATCAATCCCAAACAAACTAGGGGGAGTCCTGGCCCTACTGTCATCAATCCTTGTCCTCCTAGTAGTGCCTATTTTGCACACCTCCAAGCAACGAGGACTTACCTTCCGGCCCGCCTCCCAACTAATATTCTGAGTACTAGTCGCAGATATAGCTGTACTGACATGAATTGGTGGAATGCCCGTAGAACACCCCTTCATTATTATTGGACAAGTCGCCTCAGTATTATACTTTACATTATTCCTTGTATTAAACCCCCTAGTAGGATGATTAGAAAACAAAATAATTAATTGATAGCCGCCCTAGTAGCTTAACGTCTAAAGCCCCGGTTTTGTAATCCGAAGATTGAAGATTAAATTTCTTCCTAGCGCTGACAGTCAGAAGGGGAGGACTCTAACCCCCATCCTCAACTCCCAAAGCTGAGATCATAAATTGAACTACCTTCTGATACAACGCAAGCATGTATGTACTATATTACATATATATGCATAATTATACATAATGTATGTAAGACTACATTGAACATTTTACATAAAAGAACATGTAACATAGACATGTCTATGGAATCTAACATAAACCCTGTAAGAGCAATTCATATGTAAAATATTATACGTGATTACAAACATTCCATTAAACATTAACATTTAAAATATTTACAACATTCTTTTTTAGTATTAAACTTAAAGAACATACATTAAACAGTCAATCCACTCCCCCTCATGAATTTCTAGTCACAGAAAGAATATCAGTAACCCCATAACTGATATCCACCTTTTTCTATGAATAACCCAACTATACTTGATCACAGCCATAAATATGTAGTAAGAAACCACCAACCAATTTATCTCACGTGATTACGTATGCATGATAGGGTCAGGGGCAATAATTGTGGGGGTCACACATAGTGAACTATTACTGGCATCTGGTTCCTATTTCAGGGCCCCACTTTCCATCCTCCCCACCACTTGAACTATATCTGGCATCTGATTAAGATTAATGGTGGAGTACATACGACTCGTTACCCACCAAGCCTGGCATTCTTTTATAGGCATTTGGTATTTTTTTTTTTTTTCTCCTTTCATCTTACATGTGAGACCCTTCTAAAAAAATACCCAGGGTGGTACATTTATATTTTGCCTTCACGAAAATATAGTTAATGTTAGCAAACATGTACTTTATAATTGCATTAAAGTATATCAAGTGCATACACTAATATTATCACCCCAGACATTACTGAGTATCCCTCCCCCGCTTAAATTCCCGTTAAACCCCCCTACCCCCAACACCCAAACAGCCCCATAATATCCTGTTAAACCCCTAAACCAGGAAAGGCTGAAAGTAGTGCCCCAAGCGCCCTGCGCGCCAACTTATATTATTGCAAAACCAAAAAATAATATACA